ATGGAATCATAACATAAAAGTAGGAAAGACTCTTCGGATCTAGTCATACCATTAGATTCTATTGACAATTCCAAAAAAACTGTTCATAGTATGATAATACTATGATGATGATTATCATAGTATGATGACGGTCGGGTGGATATGCCCCTATCGTCTAGTGGTTCAGGACATCTCTCTTTCAAGGAGGCAGCGGGGATTCGACTTCCCCTGGGGGTAGGGAGGAAGTTGATCGTAGATTATCAATAAATCTAGAATGAATTCTTCCTGGGTCGATGCCCGAGCGGTTAATGGGGACGGACTGTAAATTCGTTGACGATATGTCTACGCTGGTTCAAATCCAGCTCGACCCAAGAATTCGTTGCTCCATGAATATGAAATAACCAATTTGTCCTCCAGAAACAGAAATGCCTGATCCGTAGAAATGAAGAGAAAGAGTCAATTTTTTCTCTATCCATGTTTTTCTAATTCGTTCTGATTTTTCTAACGATCTAGATTAATGATACTTAATCTTAATTAAGTATCATAAAAAAAAAATAGTTCTTTTTCTCATTGAAAAATTTATTATCTATTTTTTTTTTTTGGCAATAAAATAACCACTCGTTACTAGTAATCCGTGTCGCTCTCAATATATTCCATATCCATGTGGATATTCAGTATATCATTCGTGTTTCTGTTACAACACAACGAATAGAATGTTCTTATCAAACTAGTAAGAATATGTATGCCATACACCTTGCTGGGATTGTAGTTCAATCGGTCAGAGCACCGCCCTGTCAAGGCGGAAGCTGCGGGTTCGAGCCCCGTCAGTCCCGAACTAGGATCCGATGAATTTATCAATTCATCCCCCCATTTTCTGTGAAAAGGGGGACAGGTAGCAAGATCTAATCCCCAGCGAGCGGGGATCCTTATTTCTTTTGTTTTTTGTTTCGCATTTATCATCAGACAAGTACGGGAATTTCCATTTCTTTCACTAATACCCCTTGATAAGGGGAGACATATGTAAGTTGGTACAATCGGTGGCATTACTATATTACTATATTCAGTATTTTAATAGATACCATACTCGTCTTACTTTCTTTTTCAATTGTTCTTGAACAATGAAATGGAATAGAGTTCCCCTATTTTTACCGGGAGTACATACACAAATTGTATTCGTTTATTGTACGATACACAATGAACTTAACATAATTAAATTACCTCGACTTTGTTTGTGTATCCTCAATGACTAATTGGAAACAATCTATCTATTCTCATGCAAATTGCACACTGAATTTTTGATGTATGCGTTCTAGTCTCAATCCAAGAAAGAAGAAGAGATACTATACTAATAAAAAAAAAGACTAAGCAACGCCCCTTTTTAGTAAATTTGTTGGAATATTAGATCTTTTCTACTTAACACCCGTCCTTTTTTCCATCTCACTTCTACTGTTTGGATCTGTGTGACCCATAGAATACCGGTCATATAATATCTCATAATTGTATGTATAAGTATAAGGAAAGAGAGTTGTATAAGAAAGACAAAGACAGTAGGTTATGGAAAAGAAAAAAAAGTGGAAAAAAGGATGAAAAATTCAATTGAATTCCTGATCCAATAAAGAATCCCATTTCGGATTTAGTATGGATAAAATAAAAGATTTTATTATGTTATACTATTCAATTCTCGACGAGAAATCGATTTGATAGATCAGATATTGTTATTCATAACATTGATCCGATTCAGTATCATCAGAATTCAATTCATCCCATTGAATTGACAGGAGTAAAATTTCTTATCTCTATGGGATTAGATCCCGAGTTATTGCGAAGTAAAAAAAACAATGAGATTATGGAAGTCAATATTCTCGCATTTATTGCTACTGCACTGTTCATTCTAGTTCCTACTGCTTTTTTACTTATCATCTACGTAAAAACAGTCAGTCAAAATGATTAATTTAACTGAAACTTGGTTGGATTATTAGTTCTTATCAATGATTGAAGAAATAAAAGAAAGGGATTAAAACTCCAAGTTTTAAATGAAACGATTTGGCTGGAATCATAAGTATCTGAGATAGTGTGGTATAAAGAACTATATATAATATAGTTCTTTATACCACACTAGATAGTATTGTATATTTTGATCATATAAATTTATTATCATATAAATAGTATGATCATATAAATTTTCTCATATAAAGTTGTATACAGATCTGGTTTTCTATAGATATAGATCAATTTACAATATGTACATGTATTAGATGTACATCGAAATAGCAGTCTAATTCTATTTCTTTTTTTTCGCTACATCTACTTGTATGGGTTTCGATTAATCCAAAACAATCCAAGGGCAACTCTTCTAATTCCTAGGCTTCTTATAACTTATAACTTAATATATACTTAATATATAGATTTATATATAATATATATTTATTTATATATATAAATATATAAATATATAAAACTAAATATATATATATAAGTTAAGTCCCGAGATCCATCGAAAGAATTAATGGAGGAAAAATAGTATGGGTATGGGCATATATTAACTATATAAAAAAAAAGAAAACGAAAGCAAGGAATCTTTTTTTTTTTAGTTTCGCAAAACGATCAATTAAACGATTGATACAATTCGATCACTCAATCGATTATTCAATTAGTAGTACCCCTAGAGTCCACTTCTTCCCCATACTACGAGTGAGAGGGAAAATGTAAAGACTACCATTAAAGCAGCCCAAGTGAGACTTACTATATCCATGTGAATTATGTCTCCTATCTCTATGAAGGAATTATTTCATTATTGATTATTGATCAATAATCATAGTGGAATCGACGGTGCAGAGTCAAAAGAAAATAGTATTCTGACTTAAGGCTATTGATGAACTAATCCAATGAATCCACTCGTAACAAGTTCCTATATTAGAAAATTTCTGGTAGAATCGGGAAGCATTAAGCACAAATACGATATACACACCTTTTATTTGGAAATAGTAAAGGAATGCTCCTAATGGAACATGTAGAAATAGTAAGACCTATTGTTTGTTACCTTTCTTTCATAAGCAAAAGACGTAAAAATATACCATCAAGATAGATAACCATCTATCAGATACCTCCATTTTATTTGATCTAAGGCTTATGTCTTTCTTTCTGTGAAAGAATGGAATGGTAAGACACCACCACCATTATTACATACATTCTTTTTTTTTTTGTAATCCCCTACAGGGGCAAAGAAATTTTTTTTTTTCAACTTTTCTTTTGACTCTATAAATAAGAGTCACCCAACCATGTTGATTGAATGTTTGAGTACTCAAAGCCTCTCGTGAGTCTGGATACAAAGTATCTTCAGTCCTTTCCACAACTTCTAAATTTATTTCCCATCAGCCTATTCTATTCAATCTAATTCCAGACAGAGTCAGTAGACACTATTTTAGTATTTAGTATAGGTAGTGTAAGATAATTAGGAAGTCTTGATAGTCTTTCGTATAATCTCTTCTTCAATCCTAGGAGCAAAAATGGAGTGTCCTTTAGGAACTTTTGGATACTAAGATTTCTGACCTCTTACTTTCGTAGTTCTGAATCCCAGAATTGACTCTCACTATTTATTTGATTCAATTGATATCATAAATCAAATAAATGTCCGAATCAATCATTAATAAGTAAGGGTTACTTCATACCTATTGGTACCGGTTTGGACCGGTACCCAGAACCCAGATTTTGAGAAAAAAAATTTACAGTTTTTTTTTTATAGAATTATGGATTCTAAAAATAAAGTATCGACAGGCCTAGTCGTTTGCCTCTGCTTCTTGCGGGGCAAGAATTTGTCGAGTTAGATCAGCAGAATAAGAAATTTCAAGTCTTTTGTTGATCAGGCGACACCCGGATTTGAACTGGGGATAAAGGATTTGCAGTCCCCCGCCTTACCACTTGGCCATGCCGCCAAATCTGATCCAAAATGGACAATATTTTTATCCATCCATATTCTATTACTAATTTTTTTTTTGATCTTGAATCCCATTGTACTTATTCCTTTTAAAAAAGGAATCCCTATTTTTTATTGGATCCAGTTTAGATTATTCTCTTCGATTGATTGTATCTCAAAAGACACACTGCTTAAAAACTTCCCTTCTCCTTCTATTGAAAAGATAAAAAATAGATTTCCGGTCACAGACCGAAAAATTCAGGGCAAATTGGAACCATTAACTATTTTCACTTTATAATTAGTGAACGGTTCTTAAATTTGTATCTCAAATTGTGTTTCTTTAATGGTATAACAAAATCAAATTGATTTACGACTAATCAGTATCAATTATTTTCAATAATCAATCCTTTTCAATTTCAATTATAACAAAATATATGTGTATATGTAAACCCCAGAACAGAAATTGTTACACAGATACCGAGTTGGGTCTTTCTCTTATGTACATATCCCTATAGAGAATTATCGTGCTTAAATTTTTCATTGAATATTTTGAATAGAAAATAGGAATTATGATATAGTGCGACCTGACTTCTGTTGCCACAAGTAAAATTACGATAAAATATGCGATATGCGGATAGGTATATCGGCATGTACTTAATAAATACTACTCCTATTACTATTATGTATGCAATTCAATCGTATTCTATCTAGAAATTCTACTACCAAAAAAAATCCGCGAATTCTTTTTTGAACATCAAAGTGCGCTAAAAAAAGGAAATTCTATACTGCTCCTGATTATTCTGTCTTTATCTCATTCATAAAGAGCAGATTTAATCCTGAATCCTTTTATTTTTTTGGTACCCAATCTGATCGTAATATCATAATAATAGGTAGAAATTGGATCAATTTTTATATTCTATACAAGACTTCATAAGTGGAAGTGATAGAATTTTTTTTCCAGGAATGTTTTATCAATTCATTTCCATTTGTACTTGTCGCAAATTCGAACTTGCGTCGAAAATGCTCTTCATTCCTCCGTCTAGTTTCCGTTCATACGTATGAAATACATTACATCTATGGAGTTGGCTGAAATTTCATGTGATTCAGT